GAATAGAAGAATGTATCTCTTTGTTATCTCTTCATCTCTTCATCCTTGATCTTTCTCATAATTGAAATAATTGAAAGAGGAATCCCCTCCTAAATTGTCTAATAAGGCCCTCAATCATTCAGGATTGGCCAAATCGTTGATACAAATAATATCAAAATACCAAACCCGCCCTTTAGACAACCTCCCCGAAGCAGAAAGGGATCTTGCAAAGATCAAAGAAAGGACTTGTTCTTCCTCCTTAAGAAATTCTTCCAATAATTCCGAACCTAATTTTTTCAAAAAAGCACGTACAGTACTTTTGTGTTTACGAGCCAAAGTTTTAACACAAGAAAGTCGAAGTATATATTTCAGTCGATACAAACTCTTTTTTTTTGAAGACCCGCTGTAATAATGAGAAAGATTTCTGCACATACGCACAAATCGATCAATAATATCAGAATCGGATGAATCGGCCCAAGTTGACTTACTAATGGGTTGCCCTAATGGGTTACAAAATTGCGCTTTAGTCAAGGATCCAATTAGAGAAAAAATAGGAATTCTTGTTTCTAACTTATTCATAGCATTATCTATTAGAAATGAATTTTCGAATACTTGACTCCGTACCACCAAAGGATTGGGTCCTACGCTTAAAAGATAGCCTAGAAGGTGTAGGGAATTTTGGGATAATTGGTTTATATGGATCCTTCCTGGTTGAGACCATACATAAAAATGACATTGCCATAACTTGGAAATATAATATTTCCATTTATTCATCAAAAGGGGCCTGTCTTTTGAAATCAGAATGGATTTTCCTTGGTATCTAACATAATGGATTAAGGGGTCCTTGAAAAACCGCAGAATATTCATATTCTCAAAAGCATTCCCAAAGATAGCTACAAGACCTCCCATCTTTTTATAGAAAAAAATCCGCTCAATAAGGATTCCAAAAGATGTTGATCGTAAATGAGAAGATTGATTGCGAAGAAAAAGGAGAATAGATTCGTATTCACATACATGAGAATTATATAGAAAGACGAAGAATCTTGCATTTTTTTTTGACACAATGGAACTCGAGTTTTTTGGAAGAATAAGACTATTCCAACTCCAATACTCGTAAAGAAGGAACCGTAAAAAATGCAGGAAAGAAGCATCTTTCACCCAATAACGAAGAACTTCAACTAGGATTTCCAGATGCGTAGGATAGGGTATTAGTACGTCTGACACACAATTTAAATGAGAACATTCGTCCTCTAAAAAGGGAAAGATTGAATGAATTGATCGTAAATTCAGAGATTTTGATGTTGCTTTCCCTTCTAAGTAAGATACTAGTTGCGGAAAAAGTGCAATTTCCACAATGTCTGCAAATCCTTCTGATATCATTTGAGAATACAAATTCTTATTGTGCCCAACAAATGGATTTTGGGCGCAATCCTTTTCGAAAATGCGAAAAGGGTTCTGTTGATACATTCGAGCAATTAAACGTTTCACAATTAGGAAACTATATTTATTGTCATAACCAACATTTTCCAACAAAAGGGATCTATTTCTATTTAAACCATGACCATGCGCAAGTCCATAAATATACTCACGAAAGATAAGTGGGTATAGAAAATCATGTTGCCTCGATCTATCCAGTTCTAAATTTCCTTGAAATTCTTCCATTTGAAACTCAATTTGAATTGAACCAAAGGTGGGAATTTCTTTCATTATCAAATGATACATAGTGCGATACAGTCAAAACAAGGTAGTCTAGTAAATAAAAAAGAGGTACCTCGGAGACAATTGGACTCATCAACGGATTCTCTATCCTCTACCTTTTCCTTTCATTGGTTTCTGTTTATTGTAGGATAACAAGATGGTTAGAAATCCTTTATTTTTTCAACTCAATCGCTCTTTTGATTTTGGAAAAAACAAATAGCTTTATCTTTATCAATATACTGCTTCTTCTACACATTCATCACCAACCCCTAATCGAATGGGACTAGCTAATAGTTAGGACTCAGAAAAAACCGATAATCCACTCATCGGAAAAGCTACGTCCGCCCTAGGTACTAATCTCTTTTTAACCTTTAATTAGATCGGGTAATCGTTCAAATAAAGAACAGAAGCTCGTTGCTTTTTTTTATCTAAAATTCGATTTGGACCACTGGACTCTATCCATCTATTCACTCGACCCAACTGTCAATTCTTTTTGTTAAAAATGCAAAGAAGATTTTGCAATGATCTTCTGAATAGAAAGATTCGCAGAATTCTCTATTGATAGACACGACATGCTGTTTTTTCCCCTCATTCCTTTCAGGATCAGTCGCGGTCTTACAAACCCTACCGATGGTATGGACGAATCCCTTGCTTCATACAAATGTGTAAAAGATGCTAGCCGCACTTAAAAGCCGAGTACTCTACCGTTGAGTTAGCAACCCCAATAAAAACCGCGTAGATATAATCAAAATAAAAAAGAGATACAATTGCACGACACGATAAAAACATGAAACTAAGAAGAAAACAACGAGAACCCATTCTGAACATAGAAAAGATCATATGAAAATACAAGAACTTTTCAGATAAAAAAAAGTCAAAATTGAGAGGCCATCTCCTATCCCCTATGTCAGCCATTGCTTATCCTTATCTACTTTCTTTTTGAAAGTAAAATAAAGACTTCTTGTATCAGAGAAAATCCACCGAACCCAGCATTTGCTTTTGAATGAAGTAAAGTAAAAAAACCTATGGAACGTGGATAAATGGATTCCTTTATACATGATCCCATTCTATTTCTTCGAAACGCTCTTGTCAAGTTTTCATTAGAAATGTGCATATTGAAAAAAGAACCCAATGAAAAAAAGAACTAAGGACTTGGATTGAATTGGCATTTCATAGACATAAAACCAAAAATGGATATAGACGGAAAAAGGAAGGAATAAGGTATGAAAAAACTAGGGTTTATTCAATGAATAAAAATTCATTGAAGGGGAATTAGCAAGCTTAGCTCCCCTTTTTCTTAATTATTAGTATTCGTTTTTTATTTTGATACTAAAGTTCAAACAAGGGGAATCCCTGTATCCTTCAAAACTCCCGCCTTCTTTAAAATATCATGAACAGTTCTTGTAGGTTGAGCACCTCTTTCAATAAAATAGAGAATAGCAGGAACATTTAAATGGGTTTGATTGTTTATCGGATCATAAAGACCCACCTTTCGAAGATCCCTTCCTTCTCTTCGGGATCGAGCATCAATTGCAACGATTCGATAAACCGCTCGTTGCTTTCGTCCACAGCGTTTCAAACGAAGTTTTACCATAGCATTTCTATAGTTTGTTACCAGTTTGTAATTGATTCCATTACGGAATCATGGATAATCATTGGTTTGGTTAAGTCGATACCTAACCATTTATCAATTTTGATAAATATTCAAATCAAAATATGTTAAATATCGAAATGAACAGATTGAAAATTAGAATTTTCATTTCAATTCTTATTCAAATTTCAATTCATTTGAAAATGGAATGAAATCCAAAAAAATGGAATCTAAGAATTGAAATTAGATTCAATAATCTTTTTTTATAGAAAAAAAAGAGATATCTATCTAATTTAGATAATTTAGATAGATAGAAATACTCTATATGGATCCGTTCTGGGACGAAAGGATTCGAACCTTCGCGTATCGGGTCCAAAACCCGTTGCCTTACCACTTGGCGACGCCCCAGTGGCGTATAGTAGTGCTGACCAACGCCGATACAAATATCTATCATATTTGTATGATATGAGACGAAAGTATTCCACCCCCCTCTACGTAAAACCGCTACCACCTTATCCGCTTAGCCAAAGCGCCATGACATTTTGAATTATATTCGCCAGTATAGATACTATTCTACTACGCGTAATAGGCCCTTGTCAACCCTAACCCAAATATCTATGGAATAGATGAAACATATAATGAAACGGACTTTATTGATCATTACATAGAATTCAATTAAGATATTCTATGAAAATAGGATCTCTTCTATTCTCTTTTGAGAATTGAAGAATTTTTTTTGTCTACCTTCATTTTATTGATTTTTATCTTCTAAAAAGAACATCTTAATAACTCAATCAAAATCAAAATTATCCCCAAGAACAAAAAGAAAAAAGGTTTTTTATGATTAACATCTTTAGTTTCATCTGTATCTATCTTAATTCTGTCCTTTATTCGAGTAGTTTTTTCTTCGGCAAATTGCCTGAAGCCTACGCTTTTTTGAATCCAATCGTAGATGTTATGCCAGTCATACCTCTTTTCTTTTTTCTCTTAGCCTTTGTTTGGCAAGCTGCAGTCAGTTTTCGATGAACTCTTTAATACTGGCCTAGAAAAATGCATAATTGATTCTAAAATCAAAATGTGAACAATTAATAAATAAGATGGGCTAAGTCTTAGAATAAGAGAATAAGAAGAGCATAAAACCTCGATTCCAAGATTGCAATTCTTGGATAGCCATCATAAATCTAGATCATTCCATATTTCCTATTATGACCCTTTTGCATTATTGGTAAAAAAGTATCCAAATAAAATAGGATACCTAGTATAAGAATGGGCAATCTATTCTCTTTTTACCAAAAAAGAATCTTGGAGATTCTATAATGCTTACTCTCAAACTCTTTGTTTATACGGTAGTGATCTTTTTTGTTTCTCTCTTCATATTTGGATTTCTATCTAATGATCCGGGGCGTAATCCTGGGCGTGAAGAATAAAAATCTGATTTTTCCTTTTCTTGCTTCATTTTGAAACGTCCTTAGGATTTTATCTATTCCACATCTTTGACTCTTTTCTTTTAAAGAAATTCTCAAAAAGAAAGCAAAAGAAAAAGGGGGGGTATAAACCGAAATCTGAAAGAAAACAAAAGATCAAGACATCAACGGAAAGGAAAGGGAAAGAGAGGGATTCGAACCCTCGGTACGAATAATTCGTACAACGGATTAGCAATCCGACGCTTTAGTCCACTCAGCCATCTCTCCCAGTTTCAAAGGGGAGAATTACCTGAAATTACACGAAAAGTCAGACTTCAAAAAAACCTTCTTTACCCCCCCTACCCTATTCTTTATCTCTCTCTATTTTATATTTTAGAGAATTTTTTTTCTAAAAATAGAGATGTATAGACGGGTTTTATCAGCAATTCTATTTAAGAAATAGGGGATCGAAAAAGAGAAATCGAATGAATAAAAAAAAAAAAAGAAGATAGGTCTTGCCAGAATCCCCCTTTCTGAAAGGAAGACGGAGAAATTCTTTGTCCCTTTTCGGAGACAAAAAGAGTACTCCATCCGAAAGAAGGGCCCTTTTCCGCGGCCTGGCCCGGTCAATACCTAGCCGGGCCTTTTTGAGTGTCGAATAAAGGATACCCATAAAAAAGAAATCAAATTCTTTATGGAACTTTATGGAATTTGAAAAAAAAAAAAAACAGGGGGGACTTGTTATTGAATCAAGAATCGAATCAGAAAGAAAAGAAAGACTTTATCTCATTCTTATGATAAATGATAAAGATTCAAATGGTATAGAATGGTATAGAATCTAAGTGTCATCTTTTTTTCTTATTCTTTTCTTTCTTTCTTTTTGCTTTTTGATTTCCGTTTACTGTAACTAGACTATATCTAGACGAAAAAAAAAAAAAAGAACTCTAGATTCTTACACGATGCCTTTTTATGATATGTATGTTATAACTTAAGTAGTTTTGTCAAGCCATATCTAGCAAAACTCCTACAGCAAAAAAAGCACTTGTCATTTAAGTATTTAAATGAGTCTTTTTTTCCTAATTTCGTTGAGTCTCCTAATACCTAATAAAAGACATCAACACCCTAATTTTCACGGCTCTTTTCTGATCCTATCTTTATTAAGCCCGATTCCTCTCTTCGACAAAAAGTCCATTTAGATGCAATAATTGCAGTGTAGCGGGTATAGTTTAGTGGTAAAAGTGTGATTCGTTCTATTAATCCCTTAACCTAGTTAGGGGGTCCTTCAATATGATTCTTATCATATTCGGAGAAGAAACTTTATTTCTTAAAAGGATTGAATCCTTTACCTCTCAATGAAAGAGTCGGGGAAGAATATACATTCTCGTGATTTGTATCCAAAGATCAATTTCCAATTGAAAAAATTTTTTGGATTATGGAATTACGAAACATAATTTTAGTAAATTGGATCACTAACTTCCAATTCTTTGAGTATGAATAAGGGGTCCATGGATAAAGATCGAAAGTTAGATTTTTCTAATCGTAACTAAATCTTCAATTTGTCGTTTTGATAGGGTAGATTGAAGCAAAATAGCCATTAATGATGTCTTTAGTTTACTAGAGACATCGAAATTGAGCTTTAGCTCGGTGGAAACCAAAGTCTTTTCCTAATGACTCTCTCAAATAGAAATAGAGAACGAAGTAACTAGAAGGGTTGTTAGAATTCCCTCTTCTAGACGGATCATCTAGAAAGCAAATCCTTTTGAATTAAATGCATTCAGACAGAAAAGCTGACATAGATGTTATGGACCCAATTGTGTTCATTTCTTCATTTTATATCTCAGAATCTCAGAATTTATCCATCTTCCATAAAGGAGCCGAATGAAAGCAAAGTTTCATGTTCGGTTTTGAATTAGAGACGTTAAAAAGGATGAATCGACGTCGACTATAACCCCTAGCCTTCCAAGCTAACGATGCGGGTTCGATTCCCGCTACCCGCTGCTATACCTATTCTATATACTAGTACTCGTTTTATTCGAATATTTCTATTCTGATTTCATTTTTTTGAATCAACAAAATTCATTAGTGGGATTGAATACGCAATCCCAGAAATTCTTTCACATCTTCTTTTCTTTTTTTCGAACAAGAGACGGGAAGACAAAAATTGGAAGCGTCCATTGTCTAATGGATAGGACAGAGGTCTTCTAAACCTTAGGTATAGGTTCAAATCCTATTGGACGCAGCCTTTTCCACATCATATATAAACCTCTTTTTTTTTTATTTCTATATCAAGAAAGATTCTTTGAATGATTTAAAGAAAAAAGACTCAATCTTTTTCTTCTTTTTCTTCAAGAACTTATTCTTACTATTTAGAATCTATTTTAGATTTGAAAATAGTAAGAATTCAGAATCGGGTATGTAAAATACAGGCATTCTTCATTCTTTTTGCTTTTTGAAAGATAAAGACAAAGATAGATTTAAGAGTGATCCTTTTTTTTACCCCTGTTCCTTAAGTATAAAGCGTTCTGTCTGTTCCTGAATTGCCTCTTTCAAAAGGGCTTCGGCTTCTTCGGTGAATGTCTTGGTAGACGATATGATTTCTTGGAACTTAGGTTTATTCATTTTTAAATAATTACGCAAATCCCCGAGAAACTTCCTTACCTGTCCGATTTCTAATGAATCAAGATATCCATTTATTCCAGTATAAACAGTCATTATCTGCTCTTCGACCGCGAGAGGGTCCGATTGGGATTGTTTGAGCAACTCACGTAATCGCCGACCTCTTGCTAATTGATTCTGGGTAGTTTTATCGAGATCAGTGGCGAATTGTGC